TAGGAAGACACGACGATTTTTGCCGGGAAATCCCCAACGAAAAATACACACTATTCCTTCTTTTCTATCGAATCGATCATAACCACTACCCACATTCCACGAAATTGTACACCATAAGTAGGCGCTAATAAAAAGACCCGCGAACCCATAAAAAGACATTACGAGCCCTTGTGGAAAAAAAATGATTTGTTGAGATGGAAATAAAGATATCAAATTTTTACCAAGATAACTGGAAGTTCCAACCAATAAGAAGCCTGATGAACCTAAAAAAAGGATAATGGCCCAGGAAAAATTACTTATTTTTCGAGACCCCCTTATAAGTTCTATCCATATATGTTCTGATCGCCAACTCATACTTGATCTGATTTCATTTTATTGGAATTGAGAGCATAGCCCAATGAATTTGACTTTACTGTATTTTGTTTCCGAAATAACTCTCATCAACTAGCACTATTTTGATGTGAACCCTTAGGAAAAATTCATAAAATGGGGTTAGATGGAAAAATGCCTCTTCACTTTATGGCCCCACTAAGGTAAGGATATCGGCATACATATTAATACATAGACCTTCCATTTCCGACATCCGCCAATCCTTATTCTAGTTGAAAATAGCTAGAAGAAATTTACCCATATAGCATTTTCTGTATGTATAAGAACTCTTTGATTTATGTATGTTCTATTTCTATTAAGCGGAAACCCCATGTTATACCATACTAAGTTATACCATACTCAAATAAATAGATATTTATTTTATCTAAGTTCAAAAAAAAAGATAATGAGATTTAGTCCTATCAGAGATCTAAACAATCTTGTTTTTTTGAACATAAAGAAATAAAGAAGCCATTGCCATGGCCGGAAATACTAGGCCCACTAAAGGCACAAAAATAGAGGGAAAGTTGAAAGTTATCATAGAATGAATACCTCGATTTAATTTACTATTTGTACCTGTTATTATTATATTGTTTCTATTGTTATAAAGATATCTTGTAATAATTTTCATTATAAAATGAAAATTCCTTATTAATACGATTCTAATTACTATTTTTGTAATTATGAAACTTTCATTTTCATATAGATCGAAGTATATCTCTAAATGAGTATATATAATAAGTGCAAGGAATGTAGAACTAAATAAATGGACTTATTCATCTTTCGACACGAAAAATATGTATGAAAATTTAGTTGATTATTATTTTTTGTTTGTTCTTGTCTTCTAATTTAATAAAGAAAAGGTTTTTTACAAATTACTGAAAGATTTCTAGACTTCTTAGTAAAAATTCAAATATAGAAAAATACACAATTATATATTTTCTATATTTGAATTTATTATTTTATTTAGATAATACATACGTAAGAAGAACTTCGCCTAATTTCACAAAAGCAATAATTCATTCTTTTATAGAGGCTTGCTGATTCATAATCATGAATATTTAGTAAAAAAAGAAAAATTATATGCAACTGGTGATTATTTCTAGAATTTGATCTTATAGATCTTAAGTCACCCCCAAAAAAATTGTTCTTCTTTTTTTGATTCCGATAAGCTAACTACGTGTTTACTAAAAAAAACAAATTAAACGGAATAGTCTTTTAATTTTGATTAAAAGGAAAAAAGGCGTGGAGTTGAAATAACTCACTCAGAACGCTTTTTAAAAGATTACGTGGTACAATTAGATCGAATAAGCCCTTCTGGAATAAATATTCAGCCGCTTGTGACCCTTCGGGTACTGTTTTATTCAATGTTTGTTCAATTACTCTTTTACCCGCAAATGCAATGTAGGCATTGGGTTCGGCAATAATGATATCCCCCAACATACCAAAACTAGCTGTCACCCCACCCGTAGTCGGAGATGTAAGAATTGGTACATAAAATAGTTTTTTATTTGATTGATAATCGTATAAAGCAGAAGATATTTTAGCCATTTGCATCAAGCTCAAACTTCCTTCTTGCATACGTGCACCCCCAGAAGCACACACTATAACAAGAGGTATAAATTTTTTGGTAGCATACTCGACCAAACGGGTAATTTTCTCTCCGACTACAGATCCCATACTACCCCCCATAAACTGAAAATCCATAACCCCAATTGCGACGGGGATACCATTTAGTTGGCCTATACCTGTTTGAACAGCCTCAGTTAACCCTGTCTTTCTTTGATAAGAATCAATACGATCTTTATATGGTTCCTCCTCCGAATGAAATTCAATGGGATCCAGAGATACCATGTCTTCATCCATAGGATCCCAAGTGCCTGGATCAATCAAAAGTTCGATTCTCTCTGAACTACTCATTTTCAAATAATATCCACATTGTTCACAAATATTCATTTTTGACTTCAAAATTTTCTTATAATTTAATCCATAACACTTTTCGCATTGAACCCACAAATGCCTGTATTTTTTAGTTACATCGAGATTATTATAACTTTCTCTTATAGTTAAATCACCCGTATTCCTTATACTGGAACTCTCGCTTTCACTACTATTTCGATTTTCACCATAA